GTACTGTTAATGATTTAGTCGGCATTCGGAATTTCGTATCTGATGACACTTTTTTAGTTAGGGATAGTAATAGCAGCAGTTATTCCATATATTTGGATATTGAAAATCAAATTTTGGAGATTGACAATGATCCTTTTTTTGTAAGTGAACTAGAAAGTTCTTTTTATAGTTTTCGGAACTCTACTTATCAAAATAATGTATCTAAGAGGGATGATTCCCACTATGATCCTTACATGTATGATACTAAATATAGTTGGAATAATCACATTAATAGTTGCATTGACAGTTATCTTCGGGCTCAAATCTGTATTGATAGTTACATTTTAAGTGGTAGTCACAATTACAGTGACAGTTACATTTATAGTTACATTTGTGGTGAAGGTGGAAATAGTAGTGAAAGTGAGAGTTCCAGTATAAGAACCAGCACGGATCGAAGTGATTTAACTAGAACAGAAAGTTCTAATGATCTAGATGTAACTCAAAACTACAGGCATTTGTGGGTTCAATGCGAAAATTGTTATGGATTAAATTATAAGAAAGTTTTGAAATCAAAAATGAATATTTGTGAACAATGTGGATACTATTTGAAAATGAGTAGTTCAGATAGAATCGAACTTTTGATTGATCCAGGTACTTGGGACCCTATGGATGAAGACATGGTCTCTTTGGATCCCATTGAATTTCATTCGGAGGGGGAACCTTATAAAGATCGTATTGATTCTTATCAAAGACAGACAGGATTAACTGAAGCTATTCAAACAGGCACAGGTAAATTAAACGGTATTCCCGTAGCAATTGGGGTTATGGATTTTCAGTTTATGGGGGGTAGTATGGGATCCGTAGTAGGCGAGAAAATAACCCGTTTGATCGAGTATGCTACCAATCAATTTTTACCTCTTATTTTAGTGTGTGCTTCTGGAGGAGCACGCATGCAAGAAGGAAGTTTGAGCTTGATGCAAATGGCAAAAATATCTTCCGCTTTATATGATTATCAATCAAATAAAAAATTATTCTATGTAGCAGTCCTTACATCTCCTACTACTGGTGGGGTGACAGCTAGTTTTGGTATGTTGGGGGATATCATTATTGCCGAACCCAATGCCTACATCGCATTTGCGGGTAAAAGAGTAATTGAACAAACATTGAATAAGGCAGTCCCTGAGGGTTCACAGGCGGCTGAATATTTATTCCATAAGGGCTTATTCGATCTAATCGTACCACGTAATCCTTTAAAAGGTGTTTTGAGTGAGTTATTTCAGCTCCACGCTTTCGTTCCCTCGAATCAAAATTCAATCAAGTAAAGCCTTACTTAAAACTTCAAAAATCAATTATTTGATTTGTGACGAACAAGTAGTTATTTAGTTTATAGGAATCAAAGTCAAAATTCGAAGAATGGATTTTTCTTTGGTAACATAAGATTAAATTGTAGAAAGAATCATGCGGAGAAATTTTTTTTTACCGATATTCCTGATTAGTAATTAGGAAACCCCTATTAAATTAATATTAAATTAAACAAAATAAAAGAGCGAATTATTTCTTCCGAAAAATTTCATTTGGCAAGGGGAATAAAATGAATTTCATGCTCCCTTCTTACATTACATGTGTATATATAATTCAACTATAGGAAATAGCGGCATAGAGTCTTACATCTTTCTACATCTCTAGAGGATCTCTAGTTTGACTAAGAATCCCTATTGTTGGATCGGATTATAACGAACTTTTGGGGAATTTGAAAAAGATTTTCTTAAAAAAATGATAAGACAAGATAATAAATAAAATAATACAAAAGCCTATTATGATACATATATTTCATGTCGAAAGATGAGTAAGTACATTTATTTAATTCGACATTCCTCATTCCTTTTCTATATATACTCACGTAGATATTACTTAGTATAATTATATATGAATTAGTATAATTATAAGATACCTTTTATAACAATCAATAAATAACAGGTAAAAATATTAATATAACAATTAATATAACAATAAATAACAGGTACAAATATTAAGTCGAGGTATCCATTCTATGACAACTCTCACCACCTTACCCTCTATTTTTGTGCCTTTAGTGGGCCTAGTATTTCCGGCAATTGCAATGGCTTCTTTATCTCTTCATGTTCAAAAAAACAAGATTTTTTAAATATGCTAGTGCCGTCTATTTTTTTTTTTCAAAACTTAGACTTTGACGATAACACAGCTATCTATTTAGTAGACTAGAGTCTAACATGTGGCGTACTCCAAACATAAGCGATTATACATGCGTAAACATGATATCTGAGGAAATGAATTATAAGTATTTGAAAATAGAAAATATATAACAGATCAGGCGACGAATGTTTGAGATGTAAAGTCAATATATCTATATAGATGTAGGTATCTATAGGGAATCATATAAAGGTGATGTTATTATTTTAGATCTAAGTAATTTGATGAATTACTCCTAAAGTAAAGGTTCACATCAAAATAGTGCTAGTTGATTAGAGTTACTTCGGAAACAAAAAAAGTAAAATAAAATAGATTTTTGTTATTCTATCAATTCCAATAAAATGCAACGAGATCTAGTATGAGTTGGCGATCAGAACGTATATGGATAGAATTTATAAGAGGATCTCGAAAAATCAGCAATTTCTGCTGGGCCTTTATCCTTTTTTTAGGTTCATTAGGGTTTTTATTGGTTGGAACTTCCAGTTATCTTGGTAGGGATTTGATATCTTTATTTCCGTCTCAGCAAATCATTTTTTTTCCACAGGGGATCGTAATGTCTTTCTATGGGATCGCAGGTCTCTTTATTAGCTCCTATTTGTGGTGCACAATTTTGTGGAATGTAGGTAGCGGTTATGATCGATTCGATAGAAAAGAAGGAATAGTGGGTATTTTTCGTTGGGGGTTTCCTGGAAAAAATCGTCGAATCTTCCTTCGATTCCTTATGAAAGACATTCAGTCCATCAGAATAGAAGTGAAAGAGGGTATTTATGCACGTCGTGTCCTTTATATGGAAATCAGAGGCCAAGGGGCCATTCCCTTAACTCGTACCGATCAGAATCTGACCCCACGAGAAATTGAGCAAAAGGCTGCCGAATTGGCCTATTTCTTGCGTGTACCAATTGAAGTTTTTTGAAAAATGAAGTTCAGAATGAATGCTTTCTTAATTCGTAGCAAGAGGGATAAAACTGAAATGAAAGAATAGTCTTTTTTATAGACCATAGTAATAGTATAACTTAACTGGAATTTCTTCAGAATGGTCATTTGAGCCAAAGCAGACGTATACGGAACAGACAGAAAACTGTCTTTGTCCGAAATTTTTATGCGTATGTAAATCAACTCCACAGTACCAAAAGTGGATTCTTTGTTATTTTCTTTCTGTATTATTTCGAAATTAAAGAATTAACTAATGAATCACAAATCAAAAACTAAAAAACAGGGAATGGATTCATATCATAATAGTATCCATATGACTTGTAATAGAACTTATGTTTGATAGAAATATTAGTAGTGTAGAGCGAATGAAGTGAGTTCATTAAAAAATCAAAGACGAAAAAATGGCAAAAAAGAAAGCATTCATTCCCCTTCTATATCTTGCATCTATAGTATTTTTGCCCTGGTGGATCTCTCTTTCATTTAAAAAAAGCCTAGAATCTTGGGTTACTAATTGGTGGAATACTGGCCAATCCGAAATTTTTTTGAATGATATTCAAGAAAAGAGTATTATAAAAAAAGTGATAGAATTAGAGGAACTCTTTCTCTTGGACGAAATGCTAAAGGAATACCCAGAAACACATCTACAAAAGCTTCGTATCGCAATCTACAAAGAAACGATCCAATTGATCAAGATGCACAATGAGGATCGTATCCATACGATTTTGCACTTCTCGACAAATATAATCTGTTTCGTTATTCTAAGTGGTTATTCTATTCTTGGTAATGAAGAACTTGTTATTCTTAACTCTTGGGTTCAAGAGTTCCTATATAACTTAAGCGACACAATAAAAGCTTTTTCTATTCTTTTATTAACTGATTTATGTATAGGATTCCATTCGCCCCATGGTTGGGAACTAATGATTGGTTCTGTCTACAAAGATTTTGGATTTTCTCATAACGATCAAATTATATCCGGTCTTGTTTCCACTTTTCCAGTCATTCTTGACACAATTTTAAAATATTGGATCTTCCGTTATTTAAATCGTGTATCTCCGTCACTTGTAGTGATTTATCATTCAATGAATGACTGAAAAATCTAATGTTTGTTACTTTGTACATAAGTAAAACATTCCAAATTGTACTTATTCCTTCTACCCATCCAGAAGGATGCCTCCTATATTCGAGTAACATTATTTCAGTCAATAGCAGAATCATGGATAGGGAACTATACTAGGGACCTACCTAATTTTATTGTAGAAATTTTTGGGCTCAATGATTGGACCATGCAAACTAGAAATACCTTTTCTTCGATAAAGGAAGAGATTACTCGATCTATTTCCGTATCACTCATGATATATATAATAACTTGGGCACCCGTTTCAAATGCATATCCCATTTTTGCACAGCAGGGTTATGAAAATCCACGAGAAGCAACCGGCCGTATTGTCTGCGCCAACTGCCATTTAGCTAATAAGCCCGTGGATATCGAGGTTCCACAAGCGGTACTTCCTGATACTGTATTTGAAGCAGTTGTTCGAATTCCTTATGATATGCAACTGAAACAAGTTCTTGCGAATGGTAAAAAGGGCGGTTTGAATGTGGGGGCTGTTCTTATTTTACCCGAAGGGTTTGAATTAGCCCCCCCCGATCGTATTTCTCCCGAGATTAAAGAAAAGATGGGCAATCTGTCTTTTCAGAGCTATCGTCCCACTAAAAAAAATATTCTTGTGATAGGGCCTGTTCCTGGTCAGAAATATAGTGAAATCACCTTTCCTATTCTTTCCCCGGACCCTGCGACTAAGAAAGATGTTCACTTCTTAAAATATCCCATATACGTAGGCGGGAACAGGGGAAGGGGT